GCCTATTGATAGAGATTAATCGTTTATTCCCGGATGCCTTGTCATTCCCATTTTTTTGATTCTAGTTATTGATATGTGAAGAAATGAATAAAATTAGAGATACAATTCTACATGACTCAAATTTCAATTTCCTCCCTCCTTTTTCAGTTCTTTAGCTTTAGAATAGGGAGAAAAGAAAAAAAAAAAGTGTATGGAACCTCAACAAAAATGTGATAGATCGAGGATCGAATTTAATTTGGAAGACCTAAAATGAAAATGTGGATCCAGTCTAGGGAGGGTTCCGCTAAATCATAGCATAGAAAGAAGATACTTAAATTAAATAAAAATAATAATTTAGTGGATTTAGGATGGGAACAATTGATAGTTAGAAATAAATTGTATTTCTTAATTATTACTTCATAAAATTATTATTTTATTACTCTATATCTATAAAATATAAAAGTAAAATTTTTACTTAATCTTAATTACATTACATTAATATTAATTATTAATTTAATAAATAAGAATTTCATGATAATTGCAACGAAATTTTTAGAAAATTCTATTTCTAGTTAGTCACTTTTATTTCATTTATTTTTGTTTTCTTCTTCTTCAGCTCAGATCGAAAATATAAGAGTTAAGCCGATACAAAATTTAAAGGGGGTTTATGGCTAAGGGTAAGGATGTAAGAGTTATAGTTATTTTAGAATGTACCAGTTGTGCCCGAAATGATGTCAATAAGGAATCGCCGGGTATTTCTAGATATATTACTCAAAAGAATCGACACAATACGCCTGGTCGATTAGAATTGAGAAAATTTTGTCGCTATTGTCACAAGCATACGATTCATGGGGAAATAAAGAAATAGATTGAACGGAATACATATGTGTTCTTTTCAAGTCAAATCAAAGAAGAAAAAGAGCTTAACATATATTTCATTTTCATTTTTAATATAGAATATGAATAATGTGTATACATTATGCATACAAATCAAAGCCTATTTTGGTAGGATCTGAAGTAAATAAAATAAAGAAATAGAATTTTAGAGATAAGGAATAAACCATGGATAAATCCAAGCAATCTTTTCGTAAATCCAAGCAATCTTTTCGCAAATCCAAACGATCTTTTCGTAGGCGTTTGCCCCAAATTAGATCGGGGGATCGAATCGATTATAGAAACATGAGTTTAATTAGTCGATTTATTAGTGAACAAGGAAAAATATTATCTAGACGAGTGAATAGATTGACTTTGAAACAACAACGATTAATTACTATTGCTATAAAACAAGCCCGTATTTTATCTTTGTTACCCTTTCTTAATAATGAGAGACTATTTAAGAATAAGAAATCGGAGTCGATCCCCCGAACTAGAACTACTCGTCCTAGAAAAAAAAAATAGACATACTCCTCAATTGACTACAAACTCCAATTGTAACTTAAACTCAGATGTGTTTTTTGTTCGAAAAGGCCTAGAATCTAGAAGAAGAAGAGTGGGCTCCAGAAAAAAAAATGGGAATTTTTTTTTTGAAACATGTTCGTTTATTCCTATTACTTATCTTTTTTTTTAAGTGATTTTTATTCTATCTTCCCGGAGAAGTCACTCCGGGGAATTCTGTTTCGTTTCAATCATTCCTTTACTGTACATGACTTTATAATCTACTTTATTTGAATTTGATTTGATGATCTTGTTGGAAATCATGTAAAGACAATTCTTATTTGATATAGCTATTTGTGCAGGTATTTTACGATTAAGAAGCAATTGCTTCTTGTACAGATTATGTATTAGTCTACTATAACTATACAATACCAATTTTTCACGAGTTATTGCATTTATCCGAGTGATCCACAAACGACGAAAATCCCTCTTTTGCCTGCCTCTATCTCGATGAGAGGAAGCCAAAGCTCTAATTTTTTGTTGAGTAATCGTTCGAATAAGGCTCGAATGAGCCCCTCTAAAGGTTGATGCAAAAAAACGAATTTTTGTTCGACGTCTACGAGCTATATATCCCCGTCTAACTCTGGTCATTGAATCAAATTAAACCTTAATGAATAACTAATTGATTTCTATTCTTTCAGCCATCCTTTTACCCCCCCCCTGGTCGATGAATAACAAAACGGATTATTCCGATATATAAAATATGAATTCGAATGGCTTTTGCTACTATAACCTTCCTTACCACCATTTTTTATTCCTTTCAGGCATTTCACCTGAAAATAAAAAATTCTAATGATACTAAAGTGGGTTCCTTCGTTTCTATGGTTATTTCTTAAACGGCGAGGTCCTCTCTATACACCGGAGCCTCTTCTTTCATTTAATCAAATGGTATTGTGAACTTGTATAGTTCACACTCTTTGGCTCTACCCATCAATTATCAATTATAGAGTAATAGCTCTTTTCACAATAAGAGCTATCTATACAGTAACGGCATTTAATTAGGAAAGTTGGCTAGGTAGCTGACCCTCTTAGTCCGTTCTTTTAACAATGGGAGCATAATCTTTTTGCTTCTTATGATACTATTTCCGCCGCTTAATGGATAACTATTTGCTACCAATGGGGAATTGCTTTTCATCTCAAATTTAGGTGATTGGATTTACACCAATGGAAACCATAAATTCCATACACAATATACAATATAGATATATGAAAAATCCTTTCCATTTACCCTATTCATTGGTGCTGTTCAGTAATACTGGAAAAATTTTCTCATTTGTATTTGTTCGAACTCATGATCTGAACGAGTCGCACATACACCCTAGTACATGTTCCTCGACGCTGAGGACATTCTCTAAGAGCGGGAGATTTCGTAACATTTCTTATTGGCTGTCTTGCATTTCTAATAAGTTGTTTAATAGTTGGCATGTTGTATATATATATACGTTGTATATATAATTAGAAATTAGAATGGAATGGGTTGGTTTAGATCGATCTTAACCTGAAAATGAATCTGATAATTAATGATTATCAATTTTTTCTATTCAATATAGAATCACAGAAAATTCAATTACGGTTTGAAATAGATTCACAATAAAAAATCCTCGAAATCCTCAGGATCCGCCCCTACAAGATCAACAATGCCATGAGCTTGGGCTTCTGTTGCTGACATAAAAATATCTCTTTCCATGTCTTGGGCTACAACCCAAAGAGGCATACCTGTTCTTTGTACATAAACCTTTGTTAGGGTTTCGCGAAGTTTCACTATCTGTCTCGTTTCCCTGAAAAAGTCCCCTGATCTTCCGTCATAAAAAGAACTAGCAGGTTGATGAATCATAATCCTAACCTAATGTTATTGATATAATGGGTTCTTCTATCTCGCATGATTGGGCTAAATTAAAGGATAAAAAAAGAAAAAGAAGAAAATGGAATTGAACAACCGTACAGGCATTTCTATGTTGCATACGGCTCCGCAATGGAATTTACTTTATTCTATTCTATCGAAGAAATAGAATTTATCTGATTCAGATCGTTGAATTATCCATTTACCACTCTTCCTTTCGTAGAAGTAAAAAATACTATGATGGTTCTGTTGCTTTATATAGATATCTTATCTATGATTTAGCAATCCCAAAGTTCCCTTCTGATACGATCAAATAAGGAAAATTTATTTTTTTTTCGTACTCTTTCATAAGATAATATCAAAAAGAGACTTATGGTGTGGAAGAAAAAAAGTTTGTGACGCTGAAATGTACTCCCGACACATCAAATTAACAAATCGGAAATACCCTTTGTTTCATACTACTATCTCGATACAAAATCTCATGTTATGAAAAAACATAAAATAATGATGGTTTGTTTAGATCGAACTTGAAGTGCCATGCTATTATTACTTATTATTCATATTCAATACGGCGAAGGCATAGTGTTTCTTTTTTTTTTCAAATAAAAACTCATTGGCGCCAAGCGTGAGGGAATGCTAGACGTTTGGTAATTTCTCCTCCGACCAAGATGAAAGATGCCATTGAAGCAGCTATTCCCATGCATATTGTATGCACGTTGGGCGTCACAAATTGCATAGTATCAAAAATAGCTATTCCTGATATTACCCATCCGCCGGGAGAGTTTATAAATAAATAAAGATCCCTAGTCTGATCTTCTATACTGAGATATACCATGAGACCAACAATAGTATTCGAGATCTCTTCCTTGACCTCTTGTCCTAAAAAAAGTAATCTTTCTCGATAAAGTCGGTTGATTAGGACAAAATCCTATCCTTTAGTCCTTTAGGAGCCGTACACGCACCTTTGGATGCATACGGTTCAAAATAAAAATGAAATGGATAAAAAAGAATCAATGTGTCGATTCTTGTTCTATTTCTTTTTTCTTTAATAGGTTTTTCTAAAAAAAAAACCTTCCACTTTTCAAAAAACATGAGATGTGTTCTCGATTCCTTACCTATAAAAAAAAGAATTTATTGAACTTATTGAAATTGAACTAATCTCTCTCATTGATGTATTATTTCATCGATATTCAAATCACGATGCAATTTTCTTGTTCCTGAATGGGCCTCCTTTTCAATTCTTTTAGGTTCATGTTCTACTCCGGGAAAAGATCTGTCCGAATTTTATTTGCACATATAGGGCAAATAATCTCAGTACCATTTCTTTTTTTTTTTTCAATTCGTTTCATTCATGTCTTTTCCAAACTCAATTATTTGATGTATTCATCATGCTATTCTGTTGGTTATTGGTTGGACGTTTGAAATCACTCTTATAGTAACTCATCTTACTTATAGTAACTTATATAGTAAGGATAAGAATCTTTTATAATACAAGTAATAATCATACATATATTACCAATTTGGTATTTTCTGAACGGAGCCTGGATACTTTATTTTTTTTTTCCAAGTGAACCATAAATCCTCCTAATTGATAATATGGATCCCAAAATGAAAATATAAATAAATGAATCTAATTGCACTTCACGCTCCGAATGATTGATGCTTCCCTCAATACAATATTTCTTGGGCGAAACAGAGGATATCTCGATCGGGGGAGAAAACGGGTAAATTCCATATGACTCAATATGTCTGACAAGTCGCACTATAACTCAACCCAAGTTGCATCTTCCTCTCCGGGATTCCGAAAAGGTACTTTTGGAACACCAACGGGCATTAATTTAAAGACAAAATGGAGTACTATACTTCGCGTTAATATGGAAACGTAACAATGGCTTTATCATCTTTATCCCTTTTTTCTCTTTATTGTATTTTAAGATTTTTATACATAGATTGAAAGGTTTATAGAGTAAGACAGAATGAATAAAGAAAGAGAAAATTTAACTAACGTATCAATCGTTGGAATGATAAACAAGTATCTATGTATTTGTTTCCCGAAAGTAGGAGTAATCCTCCCATTGCGTATTGGTACTTATCGGGTATAGAATAGATCCGCTTCTCTTTGTTCTTACGAACAGAATTGTTCCCTTATTTTCAATGGAACGGAATAAATATTAACCTTTTCTCATGCAGAATCTACTGAAAAGTTAGATACATAGTCTAGTTTTTTCCAATTCCAATGCGATAAAATAAAGTGACATAGTGTCTAGTTTCTTTTTTTGATAAAGGGGTATTTCCATGGGTTTGCCTTGGTATCGTGTTCATACTGTCGTATTGAATGATCCTGGTCGATTACTTTCGGTTCATATAATGCATACAGCCCTAGTTGCTGGTTGGGCCGGTTCGATGGCTTTATACGAATTAGCGGTTTTTGATCCCTCTGACCCCGCTCTTGATCCAATGTGGAGACAAGGTATGTTCGTTATACCCTTCATGACTCGTTTAGGAATAACCAATTCGTGGGGCGGTTGGAGTATTTCAGGGGGAACTATAACGAATCCAGGTATTTGGAGTTATGAAGGTGTGGCAGGGGCACATATTGTGTTTTCTGGTTTGTGCTTCTTGGCAGCTATCTGGCATTGGGTGTATTGGGACCTAGAAATATTCTGTGACGAACGTACGGGCAAACCTTCTTTGGATTTGCCTAAGATTTTTGGAATTCATTTATTTCTCTCAGGGTTGGCTTGCTTTGGTTTTGGCGCATTTCATGTAACAGGTTTGTATGGTCCTGGAATATGGGTGTCCGATCCTTATGGACTAACCGGAAAAGTACAACCTGTAAGTCCAGCATGGGGCGCGGAAGGCTTTGATCCTTTTGTTCCCGGAGGAATTGCCTCTCATCATATTGCAGCGGGTACCTTGGGCATATTAGCGGGCTTATTCCATCTTAGTGTCCGTCCGCCTCAACGTCTATACAAAGGATTGCGTATGGGCAATATTGAAACTGTACTTTCCAGTAGTATCGCTGCTGTTTTTTTTGCAGCTTTCGTTGTTGCTGGAACTATGTGGTATGGTTCAGCAACAACTCCAATCGAATTATTTGGTCCCACTCGTTATCAGTGGGATCAAGGATACTTTCAGCAAGAAATATACCGAAGAGTTAGCGCCGGACTAGACGAAAATCTAAGTTTATCGGAAGCTTGGTCTAAAATTCCCGAAAAATTAGCTTTTTATGATTACATTGGTAATAATCCGGCAAAAGGGGGATTATTCAGAGCAGGGTCAATGGATAACGGGGATGGAATAGCTGTTGGATGGTTAGGGCACCCTGTCTTTAGAGATAAAGAAGGGCGCGAGCTTTTTGTACGTCGTATGCCTACTTTTTTTGAAACATTTCCGGTGGTTTTGGTGGATGGAGACGGAATTGTGAGAGCCGATGTTCCTTTTAGGAGAGCAGAATCAAAGTATAGTGTTGAACAAGTAGGTGTAACTGTTGAGTTCTATGGTGGCGAACTCAATGGAGTCAGTTATAGTGATCCTGTAACTGTTAAAAAATATGCTAGACGTGCCCAATTAGGTGAAATTTTTGAATTAGATCGGGCTACTTTGAAATCTGATGGCGTTTTTCGTAGCAGTCCAAGAGGTTGGTTCACTTTTGGTCATGCTACGTTTGCTTTGCTATTTTTTTTCGGACACATTTGGCATGGCGCTAGAACCTTGTTCAGAGATGTTTTTGCTGGTATTGATCCAGATTTGGATGCTCAAGTGGAATTTGGAGCATTCCAAAAAATAGGAGATCCAACTACAAGGAGACAAGTAGTCTGATACAAGATTGCTCTGGTATCTTTCGCCTCTTTTTTTTATTTGACATAGGGTTAGAGTACTTAAGAAATCTTGACTTGAATCATTATCTTTTCTTTATCTTTATATTTTATACTATATGGTAAATGATGCCAAATGAATAGGTGTGGAAGCTATAATTGTAAACCACGATCGAATCTATGGAAGCATTGGTTTATACATTCCTTTTAGTCTCTACTTTAGGGATAATTTTTTTCGCTATCTTTTTTCGAGAACCACCTAAGGTTCCAACTAAAAAAGTAAAATAATTTTTCATTATTTCAATTGAAGTAATGAGTCTCCCATATAGGGAGACTCATTACTTCAACTAGTCCCCGTGTTCTTCGAATGGATCTCTTAGTTGTTGAGAGGGTTGCCCAAAAGCGGTATATAAGGCGTACCCAGTAAAG